GGAATAATAGGCCGTGACACGTTCACTAAAAAAAAATCCTTTTGTAGCTAATCATTTATTGGAAAAAATAAAGAAGCTTAACATGAGAGAGGAAAAAGAGATAATAGTAACTTGGTCCCGGGCATCTACCATTATACCCACAATGATCGGCAATACAATTGCCATTCATAATGGAAAGGCGCATTTACCTATTTATATAACGGATCGTATGGTGGGTCAAAAATTAGGAGAATTTGCACCTACTCTTACTTTCCAGGGACACGCGAGAAACGATACTAGATCTCTCCGTTAATAAAATAAAGTGAAATAGGTGCTCATCGTTCATTGGCGGGAGGCGAACCTTATCTTATGTCAAAGTGGAGAAAGTGGAAGAAGACCTTGAAAAAGCAGAAGATGAAGAGGAGCTCGAGTACACAAGTACAAGCTTTAGCTCAACGTATATGTATGTCTGCTCACAAAGCACGAAGAGTCATTGATCAGATTCGTGGGCATTCCTATGAGAAAACACTTATGTTACTGGAACTCATGCCTTATCGAGCATTTTATCCCATTTTTAAACTGGTTTATTCTGCAGCAGCAAATGCTAGTCACAATAAAAGTTTCAACGAAGCTGATTCGGTCATTAGTAAAGCCGAAGTCAATGGGGGTACTATCGTGAAAAAGTTAAAACCCAGGGCTAGAGGACGTAGTTATCCGATAGAAAGACCCGCCTGTCATATAATTATTGTATTGAAGGATAGCTCTAAAAAGAAAACAGATCAGGGTATATTTTTAGAAACAAAAAATGTATGGAGAGATCCTATAATAGAAAGATATATAGAGAAGGAGAGAGAGAGAGAAAAAAAAGATGGGTCAAAAAATAAATCCACTTGGTTTCCGCCTTGGCGAAAACCAAAGTCATCGTTCCCTTTGGTTCGCACAACCAAAAAGTTATTACATAGGTCTCCAGGAAGATGAAAAAATACGGGATTGTATCAAGATATATGTACAAAAAAATATAAGAGTATCTTCAAGTTTCGAAGGAATTGGAATTGCACATATAGAGATTCAAAAAAAAATGGACTTGATCCAGGTCATAATCTATATTGGATTCCCAAATTTGTTAATAGAAGGCCAAACACGAGGAATCGAAGAATTGCAGATCAATGTACAAAAGGGGCTTCATTCTGTGAACCGGAGACTTAACATTGCTATTACAAGAGTTGCAAAACCTTATGGACAACCTAATATTCTTGCAGAATATATAGCTCTACAATTAAAGAATAGGGTTTCGTTTCGAAAGGCAATGAAAAAAGCTATTGAATTAACTGAACAAGCAGACACAAAAGGAATTCAAGTGGAAATTGCAGGGCGTATCGACGGAAAAGAAATTGCACGTGTCGAATGGATCAGAGAAGGTAGGGTTCCCCTCCAAACCATTCGAGCTAAAATTGATCATTGTTCCTATACAGTTCGAACTGCCTATGGGGCATTGGGCATCAAAATTTGGATATTTGTAGACGAGCAATAATGGACCCTTCCTTTGCTTGCCATTCTATTCAGTGATAGAACAAAAACTACAAACTATTCCTTTTCACTTCAATAAAAAAAAAAATAAAAAATGAGCAATTCTAATTCTATAAGGTTGAATAAAAATTCGATTGACCTTTTGGTGGAACTGCTATGCTTAGTGTGTGACTCGTTGGTTTTTTATTTAAAGTTGGGATTCAAAAAACAGACCAGCCCCTAACTAATAACTATAAGAACTAGTAACCAACTCATTGCTTTGTATTATCGAGATCCAAGGAAGCAGTCGACATATGATGTATCGATCATATAGTTGTAGCAACTGAAATCTTTTTTTTTCCATAAAGGAAAAATCCATTTATAGGTTGGAAAGAAAAATAGAGGGATGTGGGTAACTGGAAGGGCGAGAGAAAGAGAGAAGGAGAATCTCCATGATATATGATTCCAATATGTATGGTCTATCAATCACATCATATCATAAAAGGCAGTGTGATAAAGCATCAATACTGATTCGTCCATAATTAGATGAATACGGTTCATAAGAAAAATGCAAATAATGAAGAGCCCCGAGTCAATAGAGACTGAGGAGATTGGCTCGGGAACGAATTTAATTAGGAGCTCCATTGCATAGTTCAGGCCTAGCCATTAATGGAAAAGCTATGGGAACGACGAAACCTGTGACTGCGGAAGATTCTATTGAAAACGAATCCTAATGATTCATTGGGTGGGATGGCGGAATCAACCAGGAACCAATTAATTTCTTCTGATAGGTCATGGGTTCACCCTACGAATGAAGCAAATATGGAAAGAGTCAATATTCGCCCGCGAAACCATTATTGGATTGCAGTATTTTGACAGATTCGGTAAAGGTCAAGGATTCATTTTCAAAAGAAAGGCATTATCCCGTATAAATAAAATAGAAATATCCGTCTAGCCGTATATACTATATACTATACGGCTTCCCGTGTGACAGATTAAATATCAATAAATTCCA